ACTCGTTGGTTTTTTTTTTTAGAGTGGCTAGAATTCAACAAAAAAATAAACCGACTCCTAGTATGAATTAATTAATAACTATATAACTAATAATCAACTCATCGCTTCGCATTATCTGGATCTAAAGAACTAGTCAAAATAAAAAATATAAATAAAGATATGATATATTGGTGATATCATTATAGCAACTGAAATATTGCATAAAATAAAAAAAAAAGAAAGAAAAACGAATCTGATTATGAGTTGTAAAGCAATAAGAATATACGGAAAAATGAAAGGGTGAAAGAAAGAGAGAAAAAGAATATCAATGATATAGAATTCTAATATGTAAGGTCTATGAGCCATCTCATAAAAGGTAGTGTAATAAAGCATAAATATTAATTAATCCATAATTAGATGAATATATTCCTAGAACAAACAAATCAAGAGCCCAGAGTCAATAAAAACTGAGAAGGTTGATTCAAGAAAAAATATTATTTTAAATCTTATTAGATTTTAAATCTTATTATAGATTTAAAATCTTATTAGAGAGGCTCCATTGTAGAATTAAGACCTAACCATTAATCAAGAAGCGATGGGAACGACGGAACCTGTGAATACCTAAGATTTTATTAAAAAAAAATCTTAATGATTTATTGGGTGGGATGGCGGAACGAACCAAGAACCAATCCTTTTTTTTTTCTGAGGAGTAACCCTACATTACATCTGAAATTGATAAATGAAAGAGTAAATATTCGCCCGCGAAAATTGATATTTTATTGAATTTCGAAATTTGGACCAATCCGGTAGGATAATAAAAATAAAAGCAAAATAAAGATTCGTTAGAACCTTATATTATAACATAACAAAACAACATTATCTAGTTATAACATTATCTAGTTATAACATTATCTAGTTATATATGAATAGCAAGAATTGTCTATAATAGTAATAAAATACATGTTTAGTTCTATATCAAAACAAGATATACAAATTTCCAATAGACCAATAGATTCTATGAAATCTCAAAAAATCCCGCGATTCTATTATTCATTAAACATATGTATATTATTGTATATTATTTGATCCGTTAAATCTATTTTTTTTTTTTTTTTTGAATCGCTTCATTCGCGAGGAGCCGTATGAGGTGAAAATCTCTTGTACGGTTCTGTAGTAGAGATGGAATTGAGAAACAACCATCAACTATAACCCCAAAAGAACCAGATTCCGTAAACAACATAGAGGAAGAATGAAAGGAATATCCTATCGAGGTAATCATATTTACTTCGGACGATATGCTCTTCAGGCACTTGAACCCGCTTGGATCACATCTAGACAAATAGAAGCAGGGCGGCGGGCAATGTCACGAAATGTCCGCCGGGGTGGAAAAATATGGGTACGCATATTTCCAGACAAACCGGTTACAGTAAGACCTACCGAAACGCGTATGGGTTCGGGAAAAGGATCTCCCGAATATTGGGTAGCTGTCGTTAAACCAGGTAGAATACTTTATGAAATGGGCGAAGTCACAGAAAATATAGCCAGAAAGGCTATTTCAATAGCAGCATCCAAAATGCCTATACGAACTCAATTCATTATTTCGGGATAATAATTAGAATCAAAGGAAAGAGGTCTTTAGGATGAAAACAAAAAAAAACAATTGCAATTTGCAATTGGAGGTTTCTTTTTTTTTTTTTGAACACAGAATATTTTTTTTTTTACTTCAACCTTTGGACTGAAAGACCAGATAAAAAAAAAAAAAATGATATGATTCAACCCCAAACCCATTTGAATGTAGCCGATAACAGCGGAGCCCGCGAATTGATGTGTATTCGAATCATAGGAGCTAGTAATCGACGATATGCTTATATTGGTGACATTGTTGTTGCTGTAATCAAGGAAGCAGTACCAAATATGCCTTTAGAAAGATCAGAAGTGATCAGAGCTGTAATTGTACGTACTTGTAAAGAACTCAAACGTAACAACGGTATGCTAATACAGTACGATGATAATGCTGCGGTTGTCATTGATCAAGAAGGAAATCCAAAAGGAACTCGCGTTTTTGGCGCAATCGCCCGGGAATTGAGACAGTTAAATTTCACTAAAATAGTTTCATTAGCACCCGAGGTATTATAAAGACGAGCCCATGATATAGAATATATTTTTTGTGAATGAAATAAGATTAATTAATAGATTATGTCTCGCGCATATACCTTTTGTGGTAATTATTCTATACTTGTAATTATTATACTCTAATTATTGTTTATATAAATATTTATATAAATATTTAATATTTCATAACTTTAATATAAAAATCTAAAATAGAAATAATATAAATAATAATAATAGAAATATATTAAAAATAGAAATATATTAAACATTCTAATTAAAGATAACGATATTAAATATTCATATTCAAAATCAGAATTAAGAATTCTATGAATAAAAAAAAAAAATTATTCTATATTCTATAAATCTAAATAGAAATTAAATCTAAATAGAAATTCTATAAATCTATAAAAAAAAAAAAAATAGAGTTCAATATTCTAATATTCTATATAATTTCTATATCATTAGAATTTTATTATTCTATAATATATATATTTTATTTATATATATATATTTGATTTTTATATTCTATTTCTATTTTTATTATATTATATATTCTATATTTTTTTTTTATTGAATAAAATAAAAGAATAAAAAAATGAATAAAAAATAAAAAAAAGAGCATGTTGATTATATCGAAAGTCAGGGGCAACAATCATTTTCGTTTATCATGGGTAAGGACACCATCGCTGACATAATAACCTCTATACGAAATGCTGACATGAATAGAAAAGGAACGGTTCGAATACCATCTACTACCATCACCGAAAACATTGTGAAAATACTTTTACGAGAGGGTTTTGTTGAAAACGTGAGAAAACATAGGGAAAGCGACAAATATTTTTTAGTTTTAATTCTACGGTATAGAAGAAATAGGAAAGGATCGTATAAAACTATTTTTTATTTAAAAGGGATCAGTAGACCTGGTCTACGAATCTATTCTAATTATCAACGAATTCCTAGAATTTTAGGAGGGATGGGGATTGTAATTCTTTCTACTTCTAGAGGTATAATGACAGATCGAGAGGCTCGATTAGAAAGAATCGGCGGAGAAGTTTTATTTTATATATGGTAATCTTTCTGATATACGAATTATATGAGAAACTTCTATCCATTTTTGTAAAAAAAAAGAGAGAAAACACAGGTTTCTAATACCACTCCTCATACATTAGGGAATGCGTGAGGGGGTTTAACTGGAATAGAAATAAAAGAAAAAAATGGATTCAATTCATTAGGGTTTAATTACTGAATCACTTCCCAAGGGGGTATGTTCCGGGTTCCTTTATATAATGAAAATTTCATTCTAGGCTATGTTTCGGAAAGGATTCGACGTACTCTTATTTTATATGCATACGACCGGGAAAAAATGGAAGTATAAGTCATTTAATTAGATAGACTGTTTTTCAACTTCAACATTCTTTTTTTTTTTGGGGGGGGGGGGGATCCAATTAGAAGTTAAAAATTTAAGGAAACCCTATTTTCTTCCAATAAATAGATTCGAGATTCAATTAAGGAATGACAAATATGAAAATAAGGGCCTCTGCTCGTCAAATTTGTGAAAAATGTCGATTGATCCGTAGGCGGGGGCGAATTATAGTAATTTGTTCCAATCCAAGACATAAACAAAGACAAGGATAATATTTCCACAAAAAAAAAAAATAAAGAGGGCTTTCTATTCTAAAGGACCGGATGCACAAATCAAATAAATTTATATTAAAGCAAAAAATTATATTAATTGAATATTGAATAATTTTGAATATTTAATTGAATATTCAATATTCAATCAAATAACAAATAAAATAATATATTAAAATAATATATATATATAACTATTTTTTATTAATATTTTATTAATATTTTGAATATTTGTTTTATTAATATTTTATATTAATATTCTAAAAAAAAAATATTCGAATTCTATTAAAAATTATATTCTATATTAATAGAATTCTATATTAATAGAAATCTATATTAATAGTTAATAGAAATAGAATACAATTAATATAGAAAAATAGAATATTAATTCTAGTTAGAAAAGAAAATAGTAAAGGATCTGTTTTTGACATGAAATGGATATATCCATATATCTATATCTCGAACTCATATTTATGAAATAAAAAAATATGGCAAAACCTATACCAAAAATTGGTTCACGTAAAAATGGACGTATTGGTTCGCGTAAGCATGCGCGTAAAATACCAAAGGGAGTTATTCATGTTCAAGCTAGTTTCAACAATACCATTGTGACTGTTACAGATGTACGGGGTCGGGTGATTTCTTGGTCCTCCGCCGGTACTTGTGGATTCAAGGGTACACGAAAGGGGACACCATTTGCCGCTCAAACCGCAGCAGGAAATGCTATTCGGACAGTAGCGGATCAAGGTATGCTACGAGCAGAAGTCATGATAAAAGGGCCCGGTCTCGGAAGAGATGCGGCATTAAGATCCATTCGTAGAAGCGGTATACTATTAAATTTTATACGGGATATAACCCCTATGCCACACAATGGATGTAGGTCCCCTAAAAAAAGACGTGTGTAAAACTAAAAATAAACATTGAAGAGATTTCAAGAGAAATAAATAATTCAAGGATTTGATCAAAATCAAATATATTAATTACTATGGTTCGAGAGAAAGTAAGAGTATCTACTCGGACACTACAGTGGAAGTGTGTTGAATCAAGAGTAGACAGTAAGCGTCTTTATTATGGACGCTTTATTCTGTCTCCACTTATGAAAGGCCAAGCCGATACAATAGGCATTGCGATGCGAAGAGTTTTGCTCGGAGAAATAGAGGGAACATGTATCACACGTGCAAAATCTGAGAAAATACCACATGAATATTCTACCATAGTAGGTATTCAAGAATCAGTACATGAAATTTTAATGAATTTGAAAGAAATTGTATTGAGAA